TATTTTTTTTTTTTTGAATTGCTTTATTCTGCAGGAGAAAATGCTAGTCACAATATATATTTCAACGAACTAAGTCAATGAGTCATAAAGATATATAATATATTTAGTTTATATAAATAAAAAAAGATATAGATAAAAAAGTAGACAAATAAGACGTATTATTTTATATTATATAGAGTAGTGAGGAATTATGGGACAAAAAATACATCCGCTTGGTTTCAGACTTGGTACAACTCAAAATCATGATTCTATTTGGTTTGCACAACCAAGAAATTATTCCGAGAATCTAAAAGAAGATAAAATAATACGAGATTGTATTAAGAATTATATACAAAAAACATCCGGTGTCGAGGGAATTGGACGAATAATGATTAAAAAAAGAATCGATCTGATTCAAGTCATAATCTATATGGGACTTCCAACGTTATTAATGGAGGGTAAGCCTCGAAGAATCGAAGAATTACAGACTAATGTGCAAAAAAAACTTAATTGTGTGACCCGAAAAATGAACATTACAATTACAAGAATTCCAAATGCTTATAGCGACCCTAATATTCTTGCAGAATTTATAGCCGGACAATTAAAGAATAGAATTTCGTTTAGGAAAGCAATCAAAAAAGCTATTGAATTAGCTGAACAGGCAGGTACAAAAGGAGTTCAAGTACAAATTGCGGGACGTATCGACGGAAAAGAAATTGCACGTGTCGAATGGATTAGAGAAGGTAGGGTTCCTCTACAAACCATTCGAGCTAAAATTGATTATTGTTCCTATCCAGTTCGAACTATTTATGGGGTATTAGGAATCAAAGTTTGGATATTTCTAAACAACGACTAATTTACTTTTCCTTATTTTTAGCGTTCCATCTTTTGATAAAAGAAAAAATGACGAATTCTTATTACATTCTTATTCCCAAAAAAGAAATGACAAATTTTATAAGATTGAATAAAAAAATTGATTAATCATTTTATAGTGAAGGAGTTGCTATGCTTAGTGTGTGACTCGTTGGTTTTTTTTAGAGTGGTTCAATTTCTACAAGAATTCGTAGAATTAATTACTAATTACTAAAGAATTAATAACCTACTCATCGCTTACCATTATCTGGATATAAAGAACCGTGGAAAATATAAAATCAAAATAAAAATCTATGTGGTGATATAATTATAGCAACTGAAATAAAAAAGAATCTGATTATTAGTTGTAAAGCAATAAAAATATACAGATAAATGAAGGGGTGAAAGAAAGATAGAAAAAAAGATATCAATGATATAGAATTCTACTATGTAAAGGTCTATGGGTCATTTCATAAAAGGTAGTGTAATAAAGCATCAATATTCTAAATTCATCCATATATGGATGAATATATTCCTAGAATAGACAAATCAAGAGCTGCGAATCAATAAAACTGAGAAGGTTGATTCAACAAAAAAGAATACAATAATACAATAAATAAATAAGAAAATGTTATGAAAATAAAATCTTATTAATATTAATAATATTAAAGAGGCTCCATTGTAGAATTTAGACCTAACCATAAATCGAAAAGCGATGGGAACGATGGAACCTGTGAATACCTAAGATTATATTAAATTTCATAATCTTACTGATTCATTAGATGGGATGGCGGACGGAACTAAGAATTCATTATTTTTTTGAGGAGTTGTGGACTAACCCAACATTACATCTAAAATTTATAATGAAAGAGTAAATATTCGCCCGCGAAAATGTGGATTTTTTTGAATTTAGAAATTTTTGCCAATATGATAAAAAAAAAAGACAAATATGGATTCGTTAGAACCTTATATCAAAACAACATTATCTAGTTAGATATGGATAGCAAAAATGGTCTATAAGAATCCATATTTCGTTCTATATCAAAGCAAGATATACAAATTTCTAATAGATAAAATAAATTCTATGAAATGTCAAAAAATCCCGCGATTGTATTCTATTTTAAATTTAATTTGAATTTAATATTGGAATTTAAAATTAAATCTTTTTGGTTAAATATTTTTGAATCGATTTAGTCGCGAGGAGCCGTATGAGGTGAAAATCTCATGTACGGTTCTGTAATAGAGATGGAATTGAGAAATAACCATCAACTATAACCCCAAAAGAACCAGATTCCGTAAACAACATCGAGGAAGAATGAAAGGAAAAGCCTATCGAGGTAATAAAATTTCCTTCGGAAAATATGCTCTTCAGGCACTTGAGCCCGCTTGGATCACATCTAGACAAATAGAAGCAGGGCGACGGGCAATGTCACGAAATGTTCGCCGAGGTGGGCAAATATGGGTACGCATATTTCCAGACAAACCTGTTACAGTAAGACCTACCGAAACGCGTATGGGTTCGGGAAAAGGATCTCCCGAATATTGGGTAGCTGTCGTTAAACCCGGCAAAATACTTTATGAAATGGGAGGGGTCCCAGAAAATATAGCTAGAAAGGCTATTTCAATAGCGGCATCCAAAATGCCTATACGAACTCAATTCATTCTTTCACAATAATCATTAGAACGAAATAGGTCTTTACTTTAGTATGAAAAAAAATGGTAATTGTTGGTTTCTTTTTTTTTTGAACACAGAATATTTTTTTTACTTCAACTTTTTGACTGAAAGATAGAAAAAAATGATATGATTCAACCTCAAACCTATTTAAATGTAGCCGATAATAGCGGAGCCCGCGAATTGATGTGTATTCGAATCATAGGAGCTAGTAATCGACGGTATGCTTATATTGGTGACATTGTTGTTGCTGTAATCAAAAAAGCAGTACCAAATTCATCTTTAGAAAGATCTGAAGTGATCAGGGCTGTAATTGTACGTACTTGTAAAGAACTAAAACGTAGTAATGGTATAATAATAAAGTATGATGATAATGCGGCGGTTCTCATTGATAAAGAAGGAAATCCAAAAGGAACTCGAATTTTTTCCGCAATAGCTCGAGAATTGAGACAGTTAAATTTCACTAAAATAGTTTCATTAGCACCCGAGGTATTATAATACGAGATCGTGATATAGATATATTATTTTAGGACTGGAATGAATAGGAAGGAAATATATTTGAATAGAAGTGAAATAGATTAGATTCATAAATATATTAGATCTTACATATATACCTTATATACTTGTGTAATGATTATTTTATAATTATGAATATTTATATTAAGATTATATCTATTATATCTTATAAATATGAAAAGTATACATATTGATAAGTTATTAGAAATAGTAAGTTCATTAATAAATATTTTTAAAACGAAATAAGAAAAGAATAATAATAATAGATCAAAAAAAAAAAAAAGGAATGAAATCTATCTATATGGAATTGAATATATATAGATTCAAAAAAAAAATCGAATTCTGAATTCGATAGAAAATTATCTATATAGTTTATAATTAGGTCATTCATTTTCTTTCTATCTTTTTTTAGTTTTAGAATATTCTATATTCTAGATTTACATTATACTGATTAGACTAATTAGAATAATATTTTCTATCTATATATATAGAGTATTATATTATTATATTCTGCTATTCAATATTAGTTCAATATTAGATATTTTATTGAATCAAAAAATAAAAAAAAAACAAAAAACAGGAGCACGTTTTTTATATTATATTGAAAGTAAGGAGCAATAATCTATCGTGGGTAAAGATACTATCGCTGATATGCTAACCTTGATACGCAATGCTGACATGAATAGAAAAAGAACGGTTCAAATACCACTTACTAATATCACCGAAAACATTGTGAAAATACTTTTACGAGAGGGTTTTGTTGAAAACGTTAGAAAACATCGAGAAAGCAACAAATACTTTTTAGTTTTAACTCTACGGTATAGAAGAAATAGGAAAGAATCGTATAAAACTTTTTTAAATTTAAAAAGGATCAGTAGACCTGGTCTACGAATCTATTCTAACTATCAACAAATTCCGAGAGTTTTAGGAGGAATGGGGATTGTAATTCTTTCTACTTCTAGGGGTATAATGACAGATCGAGAGGCTCGATTAGAAAGAATCGGCGGCGAAGTTTTATGTTATATATGGTAATGGTAAATTTGCCGATATCTGATTTCTATGAAAAAATGATATACATTATTGTAAATGGAGTAGAGAAAAAAAGGATTTCTACTATCTACTCCTGATACCTTAGTGAATGTGTAAAGAGGAGTTAACTAGAATAGAAATAAAAATTCATGAAGATTAAATTACTGAATAACTTCTGAGGGTATGTTCCAGGTTGCTTTAGAGAAATAGAATTTAAATAAGATTCTAGGCTATGTTTACAAAAAAATTGGACGTACTTAATGTATACGACCGGTAAAGGAGAAAAAGGAAGTATAAGTCACTAAATTTCTTTAACTTTAAACATGTTTTTTAGGAGGCACAATTATAAGTTAAAAATGTAAGGAAAACCTATTTTCTTCCAATATATAGATTTGGCATTAAATTTTAGTTAAGGAGTTAAATTAAAAATATGAAAGTAGGAGCCTCTGTTCGTAAAATTTGTGAAAAATGTCGATTGATCCGCAGGCGAGGTCGAATTATAGTAATTTGTTCCAACCCAAAACATAAACAAAGACAAGGATAATATTTTAACAAAATAAGGGCTTTCTATTAAAAAGAAAGTGCCCGATGTACAAAAAAAAAAAAATGATATTAAAATGCAAATAAAAAATCTTATTACTATTCCATTTTCTTAAATAGTAAACAAAAAAATCTAAAAATTTAGATTCTATATTAGAATTTAGTTGATAGTTATAAGTATTCTAATTATTGTTTGATTTAAAAAATTGTATTCTAGATTAATCGAATTATAGAATACAATAGAATAACAATAGTAAAGAATTCTTTTTTGATAGGAAATGGATATATCCATATATTTCAGACTTATATTTTTTAAAATAATAAAAATGGCAAAATCTATACCAAAAATTGGTTCACGTAAAAATGGACGTATTGGTTCGCGTAAACATCCTCGTAAAATACCAAAGGGAGT